CAATATGAGTCCGAAGCTTCTTTCGTAACTCCCGGAATTTCTTCGTAGTGGCTCCGTTCCATGCCTCATTTCATAGGGAAGCCCAAAGTGGCTCTATTTCATTCTATTTCACTTCCTAGCATTTCCTATCATTTAATATCCATCCCTTTGGTCTTATTGACATAAGAGATGTCATTTATAGTCTATCTCTTTCTATATATGGAAAGTCAAGAAATTCTCATCGAAACATCGATAAATTGTGCATATAGAAAACTCTAAAGAAAGAAAAAAAGGAGACCCATGCCATGATTTTCAAATCTTTTCTACTTAGTAGTCTAAGTTTCTCGATGAGGATAATTAATTCGGTCGTTGTGGTCGGACTCTATTATGGATTTCTGACCACATTCTCCATAGGTCTCTCTTAGATCTTCTTTCTCCAATCTTGGGTTAGGGAAGAAGGAGATATTCGCGACTACTGGCGGTTTCATTATGGGGCAGCTCATGATCTTCATATCGATCTATTATCCACCTCTGCATCTATTCTTTCTTAGCTAAACGGGTGGAAGATCCATCCAATTTGGTTATATCATGGACTCGAAAAACGGATCTGAATGTGACTGAAATGCACGATCTTCACAGGTATCACTTTTCACGATACCTAAACCTAAAAGGTGGAATAGCGATTTTCGAACCATTTCCTATAAGAGAATGGTTTCCATTACTTTGAGAAATGGATTCTATATCAAACTATAGCTATTGCATTAAAGAAGAAAAGAAACTGATAGAAGTCGAAGACGCGGAATGGTAGTGAATAGAGAAAAAGATTCTTCTTATTTTCTTGTTCCTGAAAATATTCTATCTATCTCCTAGACGCCGTAGAGAATTGAGAATTTTCATGTCTTTCAATTCTCGTACTCGTAATTGGAAAGTTACGGAAGGAGATCCATCATTTTGCAATGAAAACTACATAAAAATAAAAAACTCTGGACAATTTCGAAATCAGACCAAGCGTCTTAATACATATGCAAAAAAATTCATTATTGGCCCACCATTGATTACAAGATTTAGCTTTTATGAATCGCTATTGGTTTGATACGAGTAATGGCAGTCGTTTCAGTATGTTAAGGATACAGATGTATCCACAATTCATTTAGAGTTACTTAATAGCCTATTTCTTATACTATATCTCTATCCCGTGAAATTCTCGAGCCGAAAGATGGATGCATATGCTGTGTTTCATTTTGCTAAATGATATCAATTAAATGGTATATCAATTCTATAAATTGGATATAGCAATAAATAAATCAGCAAAATTCTTTTATTTTAGATAGAAGAAACATTTCTTCTATCTAAAATAAAAGAATGTACCCTTCTATCCAAATCCAATTTGCATCGATAAAATAAATCCAAATTCCAGATTCCAGCAGTAGATGAATAATTGCAAATTTTTGTGTGTACGAGATTAGAATAACTTCAAAATAACTGACATAATTTTTTATTTTTCCTGATCAGAAAAATACATGAAAAAGAAAGGAGGTAGAAAAATTTATTGATTTATGGTTAAAGAAGAAAAACAAGAAAACAGGGGTTCTGTTGAATTTCAAGTATTCAGTTTCACCAATAAGATACGGAGACTTGCTTCCCATTTGGAATTACACAAAAAAGATTTTTCATCGGAAAGAGGTCTACGAAGACTTTTGGGAAAACGTCAACGTTTGCTGGCTTATTTGGCAAAGAAAAATAGAGTACGTTATAAGAAATTAATAAGTCAGTTGGATATTCGGGAGAAGTAATTTAATCATTCGAATTTTATTAGTAGTCTTTATTTTATTAGTAGTCTTATAGTAGTCTTAGATTTTGCATTTTGATGAGCCTCGTTTTGAGGAATTCATGGAATAATCTTTTCATGGAAAAAAGAATAAGAACAAAGATATGAATCTACCGCTTACAAGAAAAGATCTCATGATAGTCAATATGGGCCCTCAACACCCATCAATGCATGGTGTTCTTCGACTAATTGTTACTCTCGATGGTGAAGATGTTATTGATTGCGAACCCATATTAGGGTATTTACACAGAGGAATGGAAAAAATCGCGGAAAACAGAACTATAATACAATACTTGCCTTATGTAACACGGTGGGATTATTTAGCTACTATGTTTACAGAAGCAATAACGGTAAATGCACCAGAATTCTTGGAGAATATTCAAATACCCCAAAGAGCCAGTTATATTAGGGTAATTATGTTAGAATTGAGCCGTATAGCTTCTCACTTGTTATGGCTTGGACCTTTTATGGCGGATCTTGGGGCACAGACTCCTTTTTTCTACATTTTTAGAGAGAGAGAGTTGATATATGATCTATTTGAAGCTGCTACAGGCATGCGAATGATGCATAATTACTTTCGCATCGGAGGAGTAGCTGCCGATCTACCTTATGGATGGATGGATAAATGTTTAGATTTCTGTGATTATTTTTTACGAGGAGTTGTTGAATATCAACAACTTATTACACAGAATCCCATTTTTTTAGAACGAGTTGAAGGGGTCGGTTTTATTAGTGGAGAGGAGGCTGTAAATTGGGGCTTATCGGGCCCAATGTTACGAGCTTCTGGAATACAATGGGATCTTCGTAAAATTGATCCTTATGAATCTTACAATCAATTCGATTGGAAAGTACAATGGCAAAAAGAAGGAGATTCATTAGCTCGCTATTTAGTACGAATCGGTGAAATGAGGGAATCCATAAAAATTATTCAACAGGCTGTAGAGAAAATTCCTGGAGGCCCTTATGAGAATTTAGAAGCCCGACGCTTTAAGAAAGCAAAGAATTCCGAATGGAATGATTTTGAGTATCGATTTCTTGGTAAAAAACCTTCGCCCAATTTTGAATTATCAAAGCAAGAGCTTTATGTAAGAGTAGAAGCTCCAAAAGGTGAATTAGGAATTTATCTGATAGGAGATGATAGTCTCTTCCCCTGGAGATGGAAAATTCGTCCGCCTGGTTTTATTAATTTGCAAATTCTTCCTCAGCTAGTTAAAAAAATGAAATTGGCTGATATCATGACGATATTAGGTAGTATAGATATCATTATGGGGGAAGTTGATCGTTGAAATGATAATAGATAGGGTAGAGGTAGAAACTATCAATTCTTTTTCAAAATCGGAATTTTTAAAAGAAGTTTACGGACTGATATGGATTCTACCCATTTTGACCCTCTTACTGGGAATTACAATAGAAGTACTCGTAATTGTGTGGTTAGAAAGAGAAATATCCGCATCGATACAACAACGTATCGGTCCTGAATATGCTGGCCCCCTGGGACTGCTTCAAGCTATAGCAGATGGAACTAAGCTACTTTTAAAAGAGGATATCCTTCCATCCCGAGGAGATATTCCTTTATTTAGCATTGGTCCCTCTATAGCAGTCATATCCATTTTATTAAGTTTTTTAGTTATCCCTTTAGGATATCGTTTTGTTTTAGCTGACCTCAGTATTGGTGTTTTTTTATGGATTGCCATTTCAAGTATTGCTCCTATTGGTCTTCTCATGGCAGGATATAGTTCAAATAATAAATATTCTTTTTCAGGCGGTCTACGAGCGGCTGCTCAATCTATTAGTTATGAAATACCATTAACTTTTTGTGTGCTAGCAATATCTCTACGTGTGATTCGTTAAAACGGGCTCTTTTTCCTCTAAAATACATTAAAGCTTATCTTCCTTTACTTATTCTGTATTCGGATTAGTAAGTTAAACTAGATAGCTATATGAGTGAAACAAAACAGCTTATTAATTTGTAGTAAAAATAAAAAATCTCATTTCCTACGTACAAGAAAAAAGTTCAAGTAAACATAAGCAGTGTAAACTCTTTACCCCAAGGTTGATATTGTTTGATTAGTCATCATATCTTGAAGCGGGCAAGAATTAAGGATTCGCGATATGGAATTCCATTACTAGAATATTTTGAGTTATTACTAGAACTTATAACCATAAGGCAATCCATCAAAAGTTAGTGAGGGATTAGGAACACTAAAGTACATACAGGATTAGTAATGAGAGAATCTAAATCATTAGATATTTTTCCTCATAAAAGGAATCATAATAAGGACTTGAAATTGGTGGAAATGATCAAGTAGTACTTTCTTCGGTTTCCGGTCTAGAGTATGTTCCCATTCACTTGTTAAAGAAATGGCTATCAAGAACGAATTAACCCTTTATTCTTTTTCTTTTTAAGTATACCCTTCACGGGGAAAGAAGAATAGGACAAAAGATATGGAATGTAATACAAAAAAGGATCCTTATTTTTTCTTTCCTTCCTTTATCCCTATTCATACGGAATTCCTCATGAACTAATGACCAATTCTTTCCATTTATTAATTGCTATAACGAGTGTTTTATTCCAATATTTAAGTTATTACCGAACAAAGAAAAATTCTTATTTTATTGTATAAAGGACGAGATCAATTCGGAAGCGCTTTTTTGTTATTCTAGCAGACAGAATTGCTTTGGTCTAATTTGGGGCTTTCCAATCAATTTTATCTTATCTTACTTAATTCTATCTACGCCCAGGGGATAATACCGAAATGAACCAATCCTTTCGATCATAGAGGAGCCGTATGAAGCTAAGGTTTCATGTACGGTTTTGGAATAGCGGTGGAAACAGTGACGTTATCATCGACTATGATTATCTAACAGTTCAAGTACAGTTGATATAGTTGAAGCACAATCCAAATATGGTTTTTTGGGGTGGAATGTTTGGCGTCAGCCTATAGGTTTTCTAGTTTTTCTAATTTCTTCTTTGGCAGAATGTGAAAGATTACCCTTTGATTTACCAGAAGCAGAGGAAGAATTAGTAGCAGGTTATCAAACTGAATATTCTGGTATTAAATATGGTTTATTTTATCTTGTTTCTTACCTAAATTTATTAGTTTCCTCTTTATTTGTAACTGTTCTATACTTAGGTGGGTGGAATTTGTCTATTCCCTATATACCCTTTTTTGGATTTTTCCAAATGAATAAAATAATTGGAATTTTAGAAATGGTAATGGGTATCTTTATTACATTAACTAAAGCTTATTTATTTCTCTTCATTTCTATCACAATAAGATGGACTTTACCAAGGATGAGAATGGATCAGTTATTAAATCTTGGATGGAAATTTCTTTTACCTATTTCTCTGGGCAATCTCTTATTAACAACATCTTCCCAACTAGTTTCACTATAAATACGATAATACAATAACAGTAAGAATATTTTCAACACAAAACAAAAGTTCTCTCAAACAAGAGAAAGAAAAATACCTTTTTTCATATATATTTACAATATGTTCCCTATGCTAACTGGGTTCATTAGTTATGGTCAACAAACAATACGCGCCGCAAGATACATTGGTCAAGGTTTCATAATTACCTTATCCCATACAAATCGTTTACCTATAACGATTCACTACCCTTATGAAAAATCAATTACATCGGAGCGTTTCCGGGGGCGAATACACTTTGAATTTGATAAATGCATTGCTTGTGAAGTATGTGTTCGCGTATGCCCGATAGATCTACCCCTTGTGGATTGGAGATTTGAAAAGGATATTAAAAGGAAACAATTGCTTAATTATAGTATTGATTTCGGAGTTTGTATATTTTGTGGTAACTGTGTTGAATACTGTCCGACAAATTGTTTATCAATGACTGAAGAATATGAACTTTCTACTTATGATCGTCATGAATTGAATTACAATCAAATTGCTTTGAGTCGGTTACCAATCTCCATAATGGGAGATTACACAATTCAAACAATTAGGAATTCGCCTCAAAGTAAAGTAGACGAAGAAAGATCTTGGAATTCCAGAACGATTACTGATTACTAGGTATTAGGATTTTTTTTGTTAGAAATAGAAAAATCCATTTTTACTAATACTAACTATAACGAAAAAATAATAACTACTGCTTAACAACTTATATATATATACAAAAAAATATCCTAATACCTTTTTCCTTCCTTGAATCTTTTAGTTTTACTCAGTTCATGAAAAATTTTATACTAAAAATTTCTTCTTATCCATAATGGATTTACCTGGACCAATACATGAGATTCTTGTTCTATTTGGGGGATTTGTTCTTTTACTAGGAGGTCTAGGAGTAGTATTACTTACCAACCCAATTTATTCTGCCTTTTCGCTGGGATTAGTTCTTGTTTGTATATCCTTATTCTATTTTTTATTGAATTCCTACTTTGTAGCTGTCGCACAACTTCTTATTTATGTGGGAGCAATAAATGTCTTGATCATATTTGCCGTAATGTTTGTAAACGGCTCAGAGTGGTCGAAAGATAATAATTATTGGACTATTGGAGATGGGTTTACTTTACTCCTTTGTATAACTATTCCTTTTTCACTAATGACTACTATCCCAGATACGTCGTGGTATGGAATTCTTTGGACTACGAGATCAAACCAAATAGTAGAACAAGGTCTCATAAATAACGTTCAACAAATTGGGATTCATTTAGCAACCGATTTTTATCTTCCGTTTGAACTCATTTCCCTAATTCTTCTAGTTTCTTTAATAGGTGCAATTACTATGGCTCGACAATAAGAAATACTTGGAATGAGTTCAAATTTTTAGAATTTCAAATATAAAATAAATAACTAAAGAATCACAATTTTGATTTAGTAAAACCCATCTACTGCCAACAAAACAAATACCCTCTTTTCTCTTTTGTTGTGTAATTGTTCTATTCTAATTAATTGAATCGGTTCAATTCTTGTCCTCATATTGAAATGAATCGAGATTGATAAGGAGTTAGTTAATGATGTTTGAGCATGTACTTTTTTTGAGTGTCTATTTATTTTCGATTGGTATCTATGGATTGATCACAAGCCGAAACATGGTTAGAGCTCTAATATGTCTTGAACTTATACTGAATTCAATTAATCTAAATCTCGTAACATTTTCCGATCTATTTGATAGTCGCCAATTAAAAGGAGACATTTTCGCAATTTTTGTTATAGCCCTTGCGGCTGCTGAAGCAGCTATTGGACTATCCATTCTTTCTTCCATCCATCGTAACAGGAAATCCACTCGTATCAATCAATCTAATTTTTTGAATAATTAGACATAGAATCCTCTAAACAAAGGCGGATGTATAATAATATGGAACATTAAGATGAATATAAATCTAATCTTATTTTCTTATTAGTATTTAATAATATCCATTTTTTGAGTAGGTTATTTCCGAGTATTCTTTTTTACTTATTGAATATTACATTTTTGCAATTCATTGATATTGCAATTTAAATATTGCAATAATTTATATTGAAAAGATGATACCCAATTTATTGGCTAATTCGAATTAGTATGCAGAATTCGTATAATTATGAGTGTTGAAGTCTTAAATTCAAGTCTCTTGGCTCTTTTCACGCTTTCTCACAAACAGATTAAGAAATATGTTGCATTATTTGTTAAAGTTTGGATAAACCATTGCTTCGTCTGGTGTCTACAATACATCTAATTTATATAGTACTAATTTCATTTTTACCAGATCGAAAATTTTTATGTTGAAAAGAAAAATTTAGAGATCCAATGTCACATTCTGTAAAAATTTATGATACATGTATAGGATGTACTCAATGTGTACGAGCTTGTCCAACAGATGTATTAGAAATGATACCTTGGGATGGATGTAAAGCCAAGCAAATTGCTTCTGCGCCGAGAACCGAAGATTGTGTGGGTTGTAAGAGATGCGAATCCGCCTGCCCAACAGATTTTTTAAGTGTCCGCGTTTATTTAGGGCCTGAAACAACCCGCAGCATGGCTTTATCTTATTGATACGTTACAAAAAACTCCACTTGAATCGTCTGATTCCTCTTTACCGAAGAAGCCTGTGCTCGAAATAATATAATAGAGCATGGGCTTTTCTGGTCAAAACGTATCTTGTCTTTATTACTTTATCATGAGTTATTTTCCTTGGTTAACAATACTTGTTGTTTTGCCGATATTTGCAGGTTCATTAATTTTCTTTTTACCTCATAAAGGAAATAAAATAGTTAGGTGGTATACTATATCTATTTGTTTATTAGAATTCCTTCTAATGACTTATGCATTCTGTTATCATTTCCAATTGGAGGATCCCTTAATCCAATTAAAGGAGGATTCTAAATGGATAGATGTTTTGGATTTCCACTGGAGATTGGGAATCGATGGACTTTCATTAGGATCTATTTTATTGACAGGATTTATCACAACTTTAGCTACTTTAGCGGCTTGGCCGGTTACCCGGAATTCGCGATTATTCTATTTCCTGATGCTCGCAATGTATAGCGGTCAAATAGGATTATTTTCTTCACAAGACCTTTTACTTTTTTTTATCATGTGGGAGTTAGAATTAATCCCTGTTTACTTACTTTTATCCATGTGGGGAGGAAAGAGGCGTCTGTATTCAGCTACTAAGTTTATTTTGTATACTGCAGGCGGTTCCATTTTTTTCTTAATTGGAGTTCTGGGTATGGGGTTATATGGTTCCAATGAACCCGTATTAGATTTGGAAAGATTGATTAATCAATCATACCCTGCAACGTTGGAAATACTACTGTATTTTGGCTTCCTTATTGCTTATGCTGTCAAATTGCCGATTATACCTCTACATACGTGGTTACCAGATACCCATGGGGAAGCGCATTACAGTACATGTATGCTTTTAGCCGGAATTCTATTAAAGATGGGAGCATACGGATTGATTCGGATCAATATGGAATTGTTACCTCATGCTCATTATCTATTTTCGCCCTGGTTGGTAATAATAGGAGCGGTGCAAATAATCTATGCAGCTTCAACTTCTCTTGGTCAACGAAATTTCAAAAAAAGAATAGCCTACTCCTCCGTATCTCACATGGGTTTTATAATTATAGGAATTGGTTCCATAACCAACATTGGACTAAATGGAGCAATTTTACAAATATTATCCCATGGATTCATCGGTGCTACACTTTTTTTCTTGGCGGGAACGGCTTGTGATAGAGTGCGTCTTGTTTATCTCGAAGAACTGGGGGGAATATCTATCCCAATGCCAAAAATTTTTACCATGTTTAGTAGCTTTTCAATGGCTTCTCTTGCCTTGCCGGGAATGAGCGGTTTTGTTGCCGAATTAGTAGTATTTTTTGGACTAATTACTAGTCCTAAATTTATGTTAATGCCAAAAATGCTAATTACTTTTGTAATGGCAATTGGAATGATATTAACTCCTATTTATTTATTATCTATGTTACGCCAAATGTTCTATGGATACAAGCTATTTCATGTTCCAAACGAAAATTTTGTGGATTCTGGACCGCGGGAACTCTTTCTTTTAATCTGTATCTTTTTACCAGTAATAGGAATTGGTATTTATCCAGATTTGGTTCTCTCGCTATCCGTTGACAGGGTGGAGGCTCTATTATCCAATTATTATCCTAAATAGGATTTTCTTTTTTTAACTAGTTCGCTCTATATTCCATCGTGGAAAAAATTCCATAGTGGAAAAAACATAAAATTCAGAAAAAAGTAAAAAAGTTTAATTAGATCTATCTCGAATTTTTGAGAACCCTTTGAAAAGACGTTCAAGGGGTTCTCAAATCAAACAAAAAAGGAAAAAACCTTCATTTAGTGAAGGTTTTATGTTATGTAATCATTTAGTGAAGCTTTTATGTTATGTAATCATTTAGATGGTAATGTAAATGAACCATAACTATGTAAACCTATTCCTAACAGATTGATACCAAAATAGCAGATCCAAATTATAAGAAATCCTATCGAAGCTACAAGTGCGGAATTCGTACCCTTCCAATTTGGATTTGTTCTACTATGTAAATATATCGCAAATATGGTCCAGGTAATAAATGCCCAAGTTTCTTTAGGATCCCAATTCCAATAGGATCCCCATGCCTCATTAGCCCATACTGCTCCACAAAGAATACCTATGGTTAATAGAGTAAACCCTAGACTAATGACACGATAACTCCAAGAATCCAAACGCTCAGTTAATTGATATTTGTAATAATTAGGAAATGCGGGAAAAGAGGTGTTTTTTATTCTTTTTGCATATAAATTTTCAATCTCACTAAAGAAAAATGTTTTAAGTAAAACATTTTTTTTCTTTTTAGAAAAGAAATCGAAATTCTTTTGAAATCTAATGATTAGAAGAGCGGCGGATAACAAGGATCCGCACAAAAGAGTTGCATAGCTTAGTAACATCATACTAACATGCATCATTAACCACTGAGATTGTAGAGCAGGTACTAGTATTGTGGATTGATGCATTTCAGTTAAAAGACCCGACGTGGCAAAGCCTTGCGTTAAAATAGTACTTGGCGTAGTTATTGTGCTTAAATCATTTTTCGAGTTCTGTATCTTAGGAATAGTATGAAGAATATACAGAGCCCATGAAAGGAAGATCAATGACTCATATAAATTACTTAATGGAAAATGTCCCGAAGAAATCCAACGAGAAACTAAGAATCCTGTTATAGAGGAAAAAGTAGTTATCATTCCTTTTTCTGACGAATCACGTAATCCCCTAAGTTCACGAACTAATAAGGTTATTAAATGAATCGTAATCACAATTGAAATGGTTGAGAAAGAGATATGAATTAGTATATGTTCTAAAGTTGCAAATAGCATAAGGGTAAGGTCCCATTACAAAATTCGAAATTGCGAATTGAATCCATTTTCTAATCTATTGTATTCTTTTTCGAGAATGCCGCCACTCGGACTCGAACCGAGATGCTTAAGCACTGCTTCCTAAGAGCAGCGTGTCTACCAATTTCACCATGGCGGCTAACTTAAAATAATAGTTAACTTAAAAGAATAATAGTTATTTTCTCGTGAATCGTCGAGACTGGGAGAGGCCATAGAATTTAGGAACATTATAATTTCATCATTAACTACAAAGAATTTTGTATTTTAGAAAAAAAAATTATAGAATGAAAGCTTTTACGCTCTTATTAATATGATTTACCAGGCCTAAACTCATTTCATTTATATGGGAATTTTGGATAAGATTGGATAAGATAGGTATAGGTTGTAAGTCCTACTGCAAGAATAGTCTACTTTTTTTTGCTAATAGAATCCTCATAAAAAAAAAGTACGAGGATTCTATTAGCAAAAAAAAGTTCTTTGCTAGGAAAAGAATACTGAGGACACCATATACCTATTTTGTTCTATATAACGGGGATTCGCTTTCAGAATATTGTACCGAGGAATTCGACACATAAAAGTACATTCATTAATTAATCCGAATTATTCATTCATATTAAATAATTGGAATTTCTTTGGGTTAGTATAGTTCAATTCAGATTATTCAAAAACCTTATTATTTGTTTGTTGCCCAGAAAAACCTTTTGGCTTTTGATCCTCATTGCCGCTAGAAAATGATCTTGATTTTGCTAAAGAATAAGATTTTACTATGGAAAAATAAGTCTTTTTCTTCCAAAGATTTTTACGAATACGCTTTTTTGACATCGAAGTACGTTTTTTTGGAACTGCCATTTTAAAAGGGAATTACTTTTTTCTATTTCTAGTTGTATGTGAAAGACATCTATTGCCGCAAATCAATCCTTCTTTCTCTTTTTTCTTAGTATTTATACTTAGATACTGAAAGATACTGAAATTCAAAATTCTTTTTTATTTTGAAATTCAAAATTCTTTTTTATTTTAGTTCATTTTGTCTAATGTGGATAAGATAAGAGTTTTTTAAGGCTTTCTATTTAAATTAATTTATATATCAAATATACTCCATATATAAATATATGGTATGGGGGATAAACCCCCATATAAGATGGGGAGATAAAAAGAAGGTAAAATTCAATTAGTTAATTAAGTTCAGAACGATATTTCATAATTGAATTTCAATAAAAAAATATTTAGTCTTTTAAACTAAAACTTAGAGCATTATAGTCATTAGGATTTCCGTTTTATATGAAGTAAGCAATATTCGAGAATTTCCTATAAATATGGGTTTTCTTTAGAATTCAATCAATCAATTACGAAACAAGAGAGCTCCTTTATTTTAAGAGAAAGAAATACAAAAATGAATAGAAAGTAAAATGATTCAATCTTTTTTTGTATTTTAATAAATATTTTTTTTTAACTAAAAACTAGATAAGGAAATTCTTTGATTCATTTTTTGAATTTAAGCAATTAATCCCATTTTGAATTTTTGAATATTTTAATGAGATAAATTTGGAAAAATTCAGAATTCCTGTATTTTTTTCTTATTCTTATTTTTTTTTTATTCTTTTAGAGAGAGATAAGAGTAGGTTTGGTGAATCGGAAACAATTCTATTTTATAGAAAAATTGAACTATAAATTTCAACTCAAAATTGTTATTTCTTTTTTTATGGAACATACATATCAATATGCCTGGGTAATCCCTCTTCTCCCACTTCCAGTTATTATGTCAATAGGATTTGGACTTTTTCTTATTCCGACAGCAACAAAAAATCTTCGTCGCATATGGGCTTTTCCTAGTATTTTACTCTTAAGTATAGCTTTGGTATTCTCAGTTCACCTGTCTATTCAACAAATAAATGGAAGTTCTATCTATCAATATCTATGGTCTTGGACCATCAATAATGATTTTTCCTTAGAATTTGGATACTTGATCGACCCCCTTACGTCTATTATGTTAATACTAATTACTACTGTAGGAATCTTGGTTCTTATTTATAGTGACGATTATATGTCTCACGATGAAGGATATTTACGATTTTTTGTTTATATAAGTTTTTTTAATACTGCCATGTTGGGATTGGTTACTAGTTCTAATTTGATACAAATTTATTTTTTTTGGGAACTTGTCGGAATGTGTTCCTATTTATTGATAGGTTTTTGGTTTACACGGCCAATTGCAGCGAGTGCTTGTCAAAAAGCTTTTGTAACTAATCGTGTAGGGGATTTTGGTCTGTTATTAGGAATTTTAGGGTTTTTTTGGATAACGGGTAGTTTAGAGTTTCGGGATTTGTTCAAAATAGCTAATAACTGGATTCCTAATAATGGAATTAATTCCTTACTTACTACTTTGTGTGCTTTTTTATTATTTCTTGGTGCAGTTGCAAAATCTGCACAATTCCCTCTTCACGTATGGTTACCCGATGCTATGGAAGGACCCACTCCCATTTCGGCTCTTATACACGCAGCAACTATGGTTGCTGCGGGGATTTTTCTTATAGCTCGACTTCTTCCTCTTTTCATATCCCTACCCTTGATAATGAGTTTCATTTCTTTAGTAGGTACAATAACACTCTTCTTAGGAGCCACTTTAGCTCTTGCTCAGAGAGATATTAAAAGAAGCTTAGCCTATTCTACAATGTCTCAATTGGGTTATATGATGTTAGCTCTAGGTATAGGTTCTTATCAAGCTGCTTTATTCCATTTGATTACTCATGCTTATTCAAAAGCTTTATTGTTTTTAGGATCTGGATCCGTTATTCATTCAATGGAACCTCTTGTTGGATATTCACCAGATAAAAGTCAGAATATGGTTCTTATGGGTGGTTTAAGAAAATACGTTCCAATTACAAGAACTACTTTTTTATGTGGTACACTTTCTCTTTGTGGTATTCCACCTCTTGCTTGCTTCTGGTCCAAAGATGAAATCCTTAGTAATAGTTGGTTGTATTCACCCTTTTTTGGAATAATAGCTTCTTTTACTGCAGGATTAACTGCATTTTATATGTTTCGTATATATTTACTTACTTTTGATGGGTATTTGCGTGTTCATTTTCAAAATTACAGTAGTACTAAAGAAGGTTCGTTGTATTCAATATCCTTATGGGGAAAAGGCATGTCCAAAGGATTCAATAGGGATTTTGTTTTATCCACAATGAAGAGTGCCGTTTCTTTTTTTTCACAATGNAAGAGTGCCGTTTCTTTTTTTTCACAAAGTAATACAAGAAATAAGATAGGATCCTTTAGTACTCCCTTTGGGGCTAAAAAAACTTTTGTCTATCCTCATGAAACAGGAAATACTATGCTATTCCCTCTTCTTATATTACTACTTTTTACTTTATTAATTGGATCTGTAGGAATCAATTTTGATAATGGAATAAAGGGTAATGGAATATCGGAGTTAACCATATTATCAAAGTGGCTAACTCCTTCAATAAATTCTTTCCAGGAAAGTTCTAATTCTTCCATAAATTCATATGAATTTCTCATTAATGCAATTTCTTCTGTAAGTTTAGCAATTTTTGGTCTATTCATAGCATATATCTTCTATGGATCTACTTATTCTTTTTTTCAGAATTTGAATTTTCTAAATTCCCTTGTAAAAGGGAATCCAAAAAAGAACTTTTTTGATGAAGTAAAAAAAAATATATACAGCTGGTCATATAATCGTGGTTATATAGATGTTCTCTATACTAAGGTCTTTATCTTGGGTATAAGAAGATTAGCCGAATTAACGCATTTTTTCGATAAAGGTGTCATTGATGGAATTACCAATGGAGTCGGTCTTGTTGGTTTTTGTATAGGAGAAGAAATTAAATATGTAGGGGGAGGGCGAATATCATCTTATCTATTCTTTTTTTTATGTTATGTATCTTTGTTCTTATTCTTTTTTCCATGAAAAGATTATTCCATGAATTCCTCAAAACGAGGCTCATCAAAATGCAAAATCTAAGACTACTATAAGACTACTAATAAAATAAAGACTACTAATAAAATAAGAAAAAAATTCGAATGATTAAATTACTTCTCCCGAATATCCAACTGACTTATTAATTTCTTATAACGTACTCTATTTTTCTTTGCCAAATAAGCCAGCAAACGTTGACGTTTTCCCAAAAGTCTTCGTAGACCTCTTTCCGATGAAAAATCTTTTTTGTGTAATTCCAAATGGGAAGCAAGTCTCCGTATCTTATTGGTGAAACTGAATACTTGAAATTCAACAGAACCCCTGTTTTCTTGTTTTTCTTCTTTAACCATAAATCAATAAATTTTTCTACCTCCTTTCTTTTTCATGTATTTTTCTGATCAGGAAAAATAAAA